ATAATAGTAAAATTTTTTTAATATTTTTAATTTTCGATTAAAAGATTTAATAATATTAATAGGTTTTTTTAGTCCTCTAAACTAATTTTGAGTTTTTTTTCACACATATTGTGGTGTTTTTTGTTTTTTTTGTGATAGTGTTTTTGAGATGTGTTAATTTTTGTGATGTGGATTATATTATTTGGTGGAGGGTTTTTGTTGTTTGTACTTTTGTTTTTATTTTTTTTGTTTGTAATAATAGATTGGATAATTTGGGTTGTATGGTTAATTACTATGTTGTTCAGGAGATTTGTGGTTATTATTTTTTGCTTTTTGATAGTTGAAAGTTGCAGTTTTTGTTTTTAATGCTAAAGTCTGGTTCATCACCTTTTCATTTTTGGGTGTTTAGAGTTTTGGGTGGTTTGAAAAAGTGGTTTGTTTTGTGGTTTTTGACTTTGCAGAAATTGCCTTATTTTGTTGTGTTAATTAATTTTTGTAGTGATTTTTTTTTTTTTTTTTTGTTTTTTGGGATGGTTGTGTGTTATTTACAGTTTTTTTTATTGCGGAATTATAGTGATGTGGTTATTATTGGCTCTGTTGAGTCATTTAATTGATTACTTTTGTTGGGGATTTTTTCTTTTAATGAGGGGTTTGTTTTTTTTTTTTTTTATTATGTTACTATATTTTTTGTTATTTCTTATGTTTATAGTGGATTTTTGAGTTTTTTTAGTTTGGAAATGTTAATAGTGTTTTTTAATGTTCCTTTGAGTATTACTTTTTTTCTAAAGGTTTTGTTATTGTTTGGCTCTGGTTTTTTTGTTGGGTTTTATTATTATTTTTTGTTGTTAATTATACCTTTGATATCTTTGAGGATTGGTTATTTATTTTTTTTGATTTCTATGTCGGGGTTTAATCAGGGTTTGAAGTATTATGATTTTTTTGTTTGAATTTTGTTATGTATTGGTTTTTTGTCTTATTTTTAGTTTTTTTTTGCTGTTATAGTTTAAGTTTTGAAAATTTCTAATTTGTAATTAAAGGAGTGTGTGTCAGTTTGTGTTTATTTTTTTTTGTGGTTTTGTCTTTGTTTTTTACTCCTTTTTTATTTTTTGTTTTTTTTATGTTTTTCATTTTGTTTGGTTTTTTTGATTTTTCTTGAAGGGGTTTGTTTTTTTTTTTTGATTCTTTTAATTTTGTTTTTTTGTCTTTTATAAGTGTTTTTGTTTTGGGGTTTATTTGTGTGTCTGAAATTTTGGTTGGTTTGGTTTTTTATAGTTGTCTTGTTGTTTTTTTTAGTGTTTGTTTTTTTTATTCTGGTAGATTTTTGGTTTTGTATGTATTTTATGAGCTGACTATAATTCCTATGTTGTTTTGTTTGTTGGGTTATGGTCGTCAGGTTGAGAAGATTAGTGCTTGTTATTATTTAATTTTTTATACTTTGTTTTTTGGTATACCTTATTTGTTTTTGTATAGTCATGTGTTTTTTTTTATAAATTTTGTTTATTATGACTTTTTTTTTTCTTATGAGTTTATTTTTTTATTGAGTTTGTGTTTTTTGGTTAAATTTCCTGTTTATTTTTTACATGTTTGGCTGCCTAAGGTTCATGTTGAGGCGCCTACTAGTTCTAGTATAATTTTGGCGGGTGTTATGTTAAAGTTAGGTGGTGCTGGTGTTTATCGTATTAGTAAGTCTTTTAATTATTATAATTTTGAGTTTTTGATTTTTTTTTCTTTGGTTAGTATAATTTTTTGTTCTTTTATTTGTATGGTACAGAGGGATTGTAAGTCTTTGGCGGCTTATTCTTCTATTTGTCATATGGGTTTTGTGTTATTGTCTGAGTTAAGTATGGTTTATTATGGAAAGTCTATGGCTTTGGTTATGATATTATCTCATGGTTATACTTCTGTTTTAATGTTTTATTTTATTGGTGAGTTTTATCATATTGCTAATAGTCGGTTGGTTTATTATTTACGAGGTTTTTTTTGTGTTAGTATGTTGTTTTGTTTGATATTTTCTTTGACTATGTTGTCTAATTTTGGGTTTCCTAGCTCTATTACTTTTTTTTCTGAGTATTTGATGTTTAATTGATTTAGTTCTATTTTTTATATTAGAGTTTTGTTTTTTTTTTTTTATTATTTGTTGTCTTTTTATTATTCTATTTATGTTTTGATTTGTTTTTTTGTTGGCAATAAGTTTAGTTATGTGTTTGATGGGCGGGGTATTGTTTGTCTGCCTGTGATGTTTATAATGTATAATTTTTTTTGGTTTATTTTTGTTATTTAGTATGAATATTTTTTGTGGAATGACTTTTGGTAATAGAATGAAACAGAGTATTTTTAGTACTGTTAATCATAAAACTATTGGTACTTTTTATATTGTTTTGGGTTATTGAGCAGGATTGGGAGGTTCTGTTTTGTCTATATTGATTCGTTTTGAATTGTCTAGTCCTGGTGGTTATTTGTTTTTTGGAAGTGGTCAGGTTTATAATTCTGTTTTAACTATGCATGGTGTTTTGATGATTTTTTTTATAGTTATGCCTATTTTGATTGGTGGTTTTGGTAATTGGATGTTGCCTTTGATATTGGGTGCCCCTGAAATGGCTTTTCCTCGTGTTAATGCTTTATCTTTTTGGATTACTTTTGTTGCGTTGTTGATGGTTTATCAATCTTTTTTTATTGGGGGGGGTCCTGGGAGTAGTTGAACTTTTTATCCTCCTTTGAGTGTAGAGGGTCAGCCTGAGTTATCTTTGGATAGAATGATTTTAGGTCTTCATACTGTTGGTATTGGTTCTTTATTAGGTGCTATTAATTTTATGGTTACTGTTCAGAATATACGTTCTACTGCTGTAACTTTAGATCAGATTAGTATGTTTGTTTGAACTTCTTATTTAACTTCTTTTTTATTGGTATTGTCAGTGCCTGTTTTGGCTGGTTCTTTATTATTTTTGTTGTTGGATCGTAATTTTAATACTTCTTTTTATGATGCTAATAAGGGGGGTAATCCTTTATTGTATCAGCATTTGTTTTGGTTTTTTGGACATCCTGAGGTTTATGTTATTATTTTACCGGTGTTTGGGATTGTTAGTGAATGTGTTTTATTTTTGACTGATAAGGATCGTTTGTTTGGCCAGACTAGTATGACTTTTGCTTCTATTTGGATTGCTGTATTGGGGACTTCTGTTTGGGGTCATCATATGTATACAGCTGGTTTGGATATTGATACTCGTACTTATTTTAGTGCTGCCACTATGATTATTGCTATTCCAAGGGCTGTTAAGATTTTTAATTGATTGGGTACTTTTTTTGGTTCTCATCAAAAAATTCAGCCTCTTTGATGTTGAACTTATAGTTTTATTTTTCTTTTTACTATTGGAGGTTTGAGCGGAATTATTTTAAGTTCTGCTAGTTTGGATATTATTCTTCATGATACTTATTATGTTGTGGCTCATTTTCATTATACTTTGAGCTTAGGAGCTGTTTATGGTATTTTTTGTGGGTTTTGTTTATGGTTACCTTATATGTATGGTATTTCGTTTGATAGTTTGATAATAATGGCTGTGTTTGTTTGTTTTTTTTTTGGTACTAATATAACTTTTTTTCCTATGCATTTTGCTGGTTTGCAAGGTATGCCTCGTAAAATTTTAGATTATCCTGATTGTTTTTCAACTTTTCAGATTATTTCTTCGTTGGGTTCGGTGATTACTTTTGTTGGTTTTATTTTGTTTAATTATTTGATGATTGATTCTGTTTTTTTGTCTTGTTTTTTGGGTGTTTCTTTTTATAATTATCATAGGCCGGCTTATACTATTAATGTCCCTCCTTTGTCTGATTCTTTCACTGAGGAAACTTTTATTATAGGACTTCATTGGAAGGTTATTAGAAGGGATACTCCTTCTTATTCTTATCGTCGAGTTGGTTATGGTTATCATAGTAAGTAGGTTTTTTTGTAGATTTAGGTTAATTTTAAACTATTAGTTTTCAAAACTGATGTTATTATTCTATGTGTTTGGGAAGTTTTAGAATTGTTTTGTTTTGGTTGTTTAAACTTTTTTGTTGTTTTATTTTTTTTATTGTAGTTTTTTTTTTGCTTTTTTTTTTTTTTGTTTGAGGTTTTTAGAGTGGGATTCTTTGAAGAGTTGTGTTATGATGTGTTTAGGCATTGTTTTTATAAGTTGTTATTTATCTTTTGGCATTCATGTTTGATATTCTTATTTTATTGTTTTGGTTTTTTTTAGTGGTATTTTTTCTTTGTTAACTTATTTTTGTAGTATGATTAACATTAATTATTATTATAATTATTATTATTTTTTTTTTTTTTTGTTTTTTTTTTTGTTTTTTTTTTTTTTTTTTGATTATGATGTTTTTTTTTTTTTTTTTTTTGATGGTAATTTTTTGTATGTTTATTATGATTTTAATTTTTGTTATGTTTTTTGGATTATTTTTGTTTTGTTTTTGTTGTTGATTATAATTAGGTTTAGTTTTAACGGGGGTGGTTATATGCGTGGGTTGTAGTAAAATATAAAATAGATTTTACTATGTCTGATTACGGCTCAGTTAGAATTATATTTTTTTTTTGGATTTAGTTTAATTAAAATTTTTGTTTTTGGTTCGAAAGATTTTTTCCAAGATATTTATTGTTGGTGTTTTTAATTCTTTAGTGTTTCTTCCTGCTAGGTTTTCTTTGAGTTATATATGGAATTTTGGAAGTATATTGTTTGTTATGTTGGTTTCTCAGATTTTTACTGGATTTTTTTTGACTTTTTATTATACTTCTGGGGGGGCTTTTGCTTCTGTTCAGTATATTATATTTGAGGTTAATATGGGTTGGTTTTTGCGTATTTTGCACTCTAATGGGGCTTCTATGTTTTTTTTGTTTATTTATTTTCATATTTTTAAGGGTTTAGTTTATGGTAGGTATCGTCTTCGTTTTGTTTGATTAAGTGGTATTTTTATTTATTTTTTACTTAAGGGAGTTGCTTTTACTGGTTATGTTTTGATTTGAGGTCAGATGAGTTATTGAGCTGCTGTTGTTATTACTAGTTTGATAACTTCTGTGCCTTATTTAGGCAAATATTTGGTTTGATGAATTTGGGGTAGTTTTAGTGTTTGTGATAATACTTTGAAGTTTTTTTATTCTATTCATTTTATTTTGCCTTGATTTTTGTTGTTGTTGGTTGTTGTTCATTTGTTTTTTTTACATTTTACTGGTTCTAGTTCTGTTATTTATTGTCATGGTGATTATGATAAGGTTCATTTTTTTCCGGGCTATTGGTTGAAGGATGGTTTAGATATTTTGTTTTATTTTTTTTTTGTTTTGTTTAGATTGTATTTTTCTTTTAATTTGAGTGATCCTATGATTTTTGTGGAGTCGGATTCTATGGTTAGTCCTACTCATGTTGTTCCTGAATGGTATTTTTTGTTGACTTTTACTATTTTGCGTTCTGTTCCTGACAAGTTATTGGTGGTTGTTTTAATGTTTAGTTCTGTGTTTGTTTTAGCTATTCTTATTTGACCGGGTGCGTATTATTCTATTTTGGATAATTTTTTGTATTTTTTTGTTATGTGTTTTGTTTGGATTTTTTTTTGATTAACTTGAGCTGGGTATTATCCTACTGATTATCCTTTTAATTATTTTAATTTGTTTTGTACTTTTTTTTATTTTTGTTTTATTTTTTTTATTTGTTTAGTGAATTATGTTGGTTGTAAAATTTTTAGTTATGTTTTTAGTATAATAGGTATAATAAATTTAGTATTTATAGGTTTTGTAACATAATTTTGTTAAAGTTTCGTAAGTTTCATAAGATGGATTATAGTTATTATCCTTTGATGTTTAGTTTTGGTGTTTTTGGTGTTGATGTAGGTTTAGTTTTGTTTATGTGCTTAGGTATGTATTATCCTTTTTTTTTTTGTTTTTTGTATTTAATTTATGTCTCTTTTTTGTGGGTTAAAGATTTGCTTTTGGAGGATGTTAGTGGGCAGTATTCTTTTTATGATTATCGTATTTTTGCTCAGGGTTTTCGTTTGTTTTTGTTTAGTGAGTTGACTTTGTTTTTTTCTATTTTTCGAACTTTTCTGGATTCTGCTTTGGGTCCTTTGACTTGATTGGGAGGTGTTTGATCTCCTTTAGGTATTTTGTCACCTGATTATCTTGGATTGAATGGCACTGCTAGTTTATTTTTGATAATGAATAGTCAATTTTTAAAGTATTCTCGTCGTTATTTATGTTTAAATAGTTGTAAGTGTGAGTTGTTTTTGTTGTTTTGTATTTTTGTTGGTTCTGGATTTTTGTGTTTTCAATTTTATGAATATAGTGATAATTGTTTTGGTATAAATGATAGTATTTATGGCAGTATTTTTTATGTTGGGACAGGTTTGCATGGTTTTCATGTTTTGGTTGGAGTTTTTTTTCTTATGGTAAATTTTTTTCGTATTAAATTGTTTAATTTTAATTGGTATCATATTCAGGCTTATGATATGTCTATTGATTATTGACGTTTTTTGGAGTGAATGTGAGGGATTATGTTTAGTTTATTATATGTTTGAGGTTCTTAATTTGTTGTTTTAAGGTAAATGTTTTGGATTTGTTTTTTTTTTTACTTTTTTTGTATTGTATTTTTTTTAATTTTTTTTGTTTTTTTTTAAAAAAAAATTTGGTTTTTTTTAATTAGTTTTTTTTTGGTTATTTTTTTTTGGTTGATTAGTAATTATTTAGAATAATTACTATAATAAATTCTATTATAAAGTATTATTATTAAAAATAATACTTTATAATAGAATTTAGTATATATATAGAATAAGTAGTATATAGTTACTATAATGTAATAAGTAATATAATATTAGTTATAGTAAATAAGTATATATAATAACATGTGTTAAGATATGTGTTTAATTCTTATGTATTTTTTTGGTTGGGTGTGTATTTATTATAATTTTATTATATTTGATTTGCATTCATAAGATTTTTTTGCACAGGGCTTTTTAGTATAATAAGTATATTCGTTTTAAGCGCGGCTGGTTTTAAGCTAGAATTTTGAGTATGGTTTTTGTATAACTAATTGTTGATTAGTAGGGTAAAGGTTCTTCTAATGTGTTAGGATAATTTTAAGTCTATGAGATTCATATTTTCGGGGTTTTTCATATTTTTAAAGGATTATTTTAATTTTAGAATTTTTGACTCTTAATCAAAAGGTTTATTTCTTTAGGTATTTCTTTTTGTGTTGACTTTTTTGTTTTTTGTTTTTAAGTATGATCGTTTAATTTTTGTTTTGATTGGTATTGAGTTTTTTTTTTTTTCTTTGTTGGTGTATTATGTTTATTTTTTTGAATCTGTTTTGTTTTTTTATTTTATGTGTTTTGGGGTTATTTCTGGTGTAGTTGGTTTGGTTATTTTTTTTTTTTGTGTTAAGGGGTATGGTTTTGATAAGGTTATGTTTTATTTTTTATAATATTAAGTTTGATTTTGGTTTTAGTTGTATTAAGATAGTATTACTTATTTTTAGTTTATCGAGTGTGTAATTTTTTGTTCACTGGTAGTTTTTTAATTGTTTTATTGATGTTCCAGAATAATCGGCTATACATTTTAATTTTTAACTCTATTTGTTGTAATATTACGATTTTTTTTGTTTTTTTGTTTTATGTTTTTTTTTGTAAAATATTTAAATTTATTTATGTTTTTTTGTAATATTGAAAATTTGGTGTTTGAACTGGATTAGTACCCAGGTAATCAAAATTTATTAATTCGGGAGTAAAGTTTTGTTTAAACCGAAAAAATATTGACTGACTTTAGATTTTTCTTTGGAATATGTGTTTTTTTGGAGAGCCCTCTTTTATAGTGAATTTTGTTGGCGCATGTATGATTGTTTAGTTTTTACTTTTTTGGTAATGCTTTGTGTTTTATACATTTAAAACAGATATATATTTGGCTTATGGATTTATTTTTCATGTGTTACTATTGTTAATTTTCTTTGGATTAATTTTTAATTTTTTTGTTGAAATTGGAAAAGAAAGTAATTTTTTCTTAATGTAATAATGAATTTAATAAATAAAGTGGTACAAACCATCCGTCAATGGCCTAAAGGGGCGTAAGTTGTAGTATGGTAGAGGTAAGGAAACTTGTTTCTATTTTTTTTTGGAAAAGGCTTTAGTTTATGATTGAATAAAGAATTGTAAATTCTTAGGGTTTTTGGCTTTGTTTTTTTTATTTTATTTTGGTTTTTTGATTATGATTGTTTTTATTTTGCAGTCTGTTGCTTTTTTGACTTTGTTGGAGCGTCATTTTTTAGGTGGTTCTCAGTGTCGAATTGGTCCTAATAAGGTTGCTTATTGTGGTTTTTTTCAAGCTTTTTTTGATGGTTTGAAGTTGTTGAAAAAGGAACAATTAGTTTTTTTTTGCTCTAGTTGGATTTCTTTTTTGTTTGTTCCTGTTTGTGGGTTTGTTTTGATAATTTTTTTTTGGTTTACTTTGCCTTATTTTTTTTCTTTTTTGACTTTTGAGTATTCTGGTGTTTTTTTATTTTGTTTGATGGGGGTTTCTGTATATTTTATTATGTTGTCAGGTATTTTTAGTGGTGGTAAATATTCTTTTTTGGGGGGTATTCGTTCTTGTGCTCAGAGATATTCTTATGAGATTGCTTTTTCTGTTTATTTGTTGGTTTTTTTTTTGTTTAATAAGAGTCTTTGTTTGTTTTTTAGTTTTAGTTTTTTTTTTTTTTGTTTTTTATTTCCTTTTTCTTGTTTGGTACTTGTTGATTTGCATCGGGCTCCTTTTGATTTTTCTGAGTGTGAGAGTGAGTTGGTTAGTGGTTATAATGTTGATTATTCTAGTATGGGTTTTGCTTTTTTGTTTTTGGGGGAGTATGGAAATTTGTTATATTTTAACTGTTTGGTTTCCAGGTTGTTTTTTGATATGAGTTTTTTTTTTTTTTATTTTTTTGTTTGTTTTATTATTTTTTCTCGTAGTTCTTATCCTCGTTTTCGTTTTGATATGTTAATGAGTTTGTGTTGGTTTGTTTTTTTACCTTTTGGTTTTTATTTTTTTGGTTTGTCTTTTGTTGTTTTTTTATTTTGCTTATTTAGTTTAATTTTTTTTTGAATAATATTTTGAAAAGATATAGGTTTTTTTAGGCGTTGTTGTTTGTTTTTTTTTGGTTTTTTTTGGTTTTTTATTTATTTTATATGGAGTTGTCTAAGTTTGTGTTGGTGGGTGGTTTTTTTTTTGATGTTATGATTTTTAGTTTTTTGCATCAGGGGCTTCAGTCTAGTTTTTTTTTTAAGTTTGCTTGTTTTTTTCTTGTAATGTTTTGGATGAGTGGGTTATTTTTTCCTTTGTTTAGTCCTTGGGCCTGTGTTGGTTTTTTGTTTTTTTTAACTAATTTTTCTTGGTTGGGAGCTCGTGTTTTGACTTTGTCTATGGATAGTTTTTTGGTGTTTTTTGAGGATGATCATTCTTGGGATTGGGTGTCTAGTTTAGTTATGTTTTTTTCTCATTTTTTGAGTTTTTTTATGAGTGGTGTTGCTTTGACTTTGCGTATCAGTATTATTTTTTTGATTGGTCATTTTTTGATGTTTACTTTTTTGGATTTTGGTTTTTTTTGTTCTTTTTTTTCTTTATTGTTGTTGGTTCCTGTTGAATTGTTTTTTGCTTTTTTGCAGAGTTATATTTTTTTGACTTTGATTTGTATGTTTTTGTGTAATATGATTTAATTTTTTTATATTATAATAGTTTAAATTTTGTAGAATTTCGTTTTGATTGGGCGAGGGTGTTTATAATTTTTTTTTTTTTTTTTGGCTTTTTAGTATTATTGTGGTATTTTTGTTTTCCAAACAAAAGGTTTGTAGGCTAATTATTTATTTTCAGAATTATATTTTTCCTAATCCTGGTAGTTCTTATGTATATTGTTGTTATTATATTCATAATTATTATTCTCATGTTATTTTTTTTGGTTTTTTTTTAATGTTGTTAGTTTGTATTGGGGTTTATTTTTTTGGTAGTTCTTTTAAGTTTAATTTGAAGCGGAGGGATAGACGTATGATTGAATTGGTTTTGCAGGTGTTGATTGTTAATTTTTTGATTATGATAGCTGGTCCTGGTTTTTGGTTAATTCAGTATCAGGGTCGTATATTTCGTCAGTCTGAGTTGACTTTGAAGGTTATTGGTCATCAGTGGTATTGGAGTTATGAGTATGGTGATAGGGGGAAGTTATGTTTTGATTCTTTTATGAAATCTTTGGATGATTTGTCGTTGGGTGATTATCGTTTATTTGAGGTTGATAATCGTTGTGTTTTACCTGTTGGAGTTAATGTAGGTATTTATTGTACTTCTAGTGATGTTATTCATTCTTTTGCTGTTCCTAAGTGTTTTGTTAAGATGGATGCTTTGAATGGTTTGTTGACTAAGATTACTTGTAATTTTTCTTGTTCTGGTTTATTTTATGGTCAGTGTTCTGAGATTTGTGGGGCTAATCATAGTTTTATGCCTATTGTTCTCGAGTTAACTTCTATGGAGTGTTGAAAGGGTTGATGTGTTAATTTTTTATTGGTTTGATTTTTTAGTTTATTGGTAAAATATTTAGTTGTGGTCTAAAAGATTTAAAAAATTTTATTTTTTTTATTTTTTTTTATTTTGGTATTGCATATCAATGGATGTTGTTATCATAAATATGAAAAATAGAATTGAAATGTAAAAATTTGGATATGTTTTTTTTTTACGAAATTAAATATATTTTTTTTTTGTTATTGATATAACGTATTTCTATTTCTGTTTGTTACTTTGTTATGGTTTAAGTTATTTTATTTTTTTTATTTGTTTTGAGTTTTTTATGTAAATGTTTTTTGTTTTTTTGCTTATATTTTTTTTTGTTTTGTTTTTTGTTGTTTTAGTTAATCTTTTAACTATTTTATAATTTCTATTTTAGTAAAATATTTTTTGTGTTGTTTTTTTTTTTAATTTTTATTTTTGAACTTGGTGTATTGTTAAATGTTTATTAAAAACTTAGGTTTTTATGTAAAGTTGTCTTCTGCTCTATGATTTTTTTTAAATGGCAGCCTTAGCGTGATGGCATAAAAGTAGCGTAAGTGATTTGTTTTTTTATTGATTTCAAGTATGAATGAAGTTTTTAACAATTTTTTTGTTTTTATTTTTTTTGAATTATTTTTTTAATTAAAAATTATTAGTTATAATATAACAAATATAAGTCTTCGGAAATTTTTTTTTAATAATTTATTTTTTTAATTGTTAATATTTTCTTGGGAATGGATTTTATAAAATATTTTTTTTACTATTTTTATTTTTTTAAAAATTACTCCGGAGTTAACAGGGTTGTGGACATATAAATAGTTTTTATATTAGTGTGCTGCGCTACATCGATGTTGTATATTTTTTGTGAGAAGAGAGAGATATTTTTTTTTTTGAGACTGTTCTTCTTGTATAAAAATTGAACTTGATATTAGTTTAGTTCGTCGTGAGACAGAGCGGTTTATCTTGTATATTTTTTTTTTTTTGCGGTATTAGTACGAAAGGAAAGTGATGCAGGTTAATATTTATGACCTTTTTATTTGGATGGATTTTCTTTTTTTAGATTTTTTTGTTGTTTTTTTATTTTCTTTTTTTGTTTCGTTATTGATGTATTTTTTTTCAATATTTGTTTCTTATAAGGATTTTTTTGAGAGTAAAGTAAGATCTTATGAGTGTGGGTTTGATGTTTGTAAAAAGGTTCATGTTGGTTTTAATTTGGTTTTTTTTTCTATTGTGTTGTTGTTTGTTGTTTTTGAATTGGAGGTTATTATTTTTGTTTTTTTGGTTCAGGGTGATTTGTTTAGTGTGTTTTCTTTTTTTATGTTTTTTTTTTATGTTGTTTTAAGTTTTTATATAGAATGGAGTTTTGGTAAGTTGATTTGAATTTGTTGGGTTTTTAGTATGATTTAGTATGTGTGATTGCAGATCATGAGGAGTTTTAAGCCTTGAGTTAATTTTGTGAGTTTTGAAAACTTTTTTTAGATTTTTTCTTTAACTTTTTTTTGCTGAGTTAGTTTAAGTTTTTTTTTTGAAAATTGAATGTTAGGGGCATTTAGATTATTTTTCAGTTGTTTAAAAAAGATTTAGTATATTTTTTTTAGTATTTCTTATTGTCTGTAAGTAGGTTTTGTCTTTGGTCTTTTAGTTTATTTTTTGAATTTTTTATTTACAATAAAAAGGGTGGTTGGACTTTTGTTATTGTTTGTTTGGTATATTTTGTTTTTTTATTTTTTTTTGTTTTCTGTTATTTTTTTTTTGCCCTATGGTAAGTGAGTTTTTAATATAGGTTTTAATGATTTTTTTAGTTTTATTCTGGTTTTTAATTTTGAGATTTGTTTGTTAATTTTTGTTTTATTGTTGGTTTCTTTTATGGTGTTTATTTATGGGTCTTTTTATATGTTGGGTGTTTCTCGTTTGTTTTATTTTTTTTTTATTTTATTTTTATTTGTTTTTAGTATGTGTGGTCTTATTGTTTTTAGGGGGAGTGTTGTTTTAACTTTGATTTTTTGGGATTTTTTGGGTGTTAGTAGTTTTTTTTTGGTTTTATTTTATGGGAATGTTGGTTCTCGTAATGGTGCCATGAGAACTGTTTTTACTAATCGTATTGGTGATTTTTGTATTTTTTTTTTTTTTAATGGGTTTGTTCTTTTTTCTTTGGGGCATTTTTCTTATCAGTTTTTTAGGTCTTTGATAATTTTTATGTTGTTTTTGTCTTCTTTTATTAAGGGGGGTCAGTATCCTTTTGGTAGTTGGTTGCCTAAAGCTATGGCTGCTCCTACTCCTGTTAGTTGCTTGGTTCATAGTAGTACGTTAGTTACTGCTGGTGTTATGTTAATGGATTGTTATGTATATGTTTCTATAAGTGCTGATGTTTTATCTTTTGTTTTTTATGTAGGATTTTTTACTATATTAGTTTCTGGTGTTTGTTCTTTATTTGAGAGTGATGTTAAGAAAGTTATTGCTTTGAGAACTATGTCTCAAATTGGTTTTTGTTTTTTGGCTATTGGTAGGGGTTTGCATTATTTGTCTTATGTTCATATGATTAGTCATTCGTTATTTAAAAGTTTATTATTTATGCAGGTTGGCTATGTTATTTATATTAATTTAGGTCAGCAGGATTATCGAGGATATTCTTTTTATAATTTATGTTGTCCTGTTTTGGTTCAGTTGCAAGTGTTTTTGTCTGTTGTTTGTTTATGTGGATTGTTGTTTACTAGAGGGGGCTGTAGTAAGGAGTATTTTATGTCTCGGTTTTATTATGATTCTTTTAGTTTTTTTTTGGTTTTTTTTTATTTTTTGGGGGTATTTTTAACTTTTTGTTATTGTTATCGTATGTTGTTTTTGTTTCGGGTTGGAATTTCTGGTTTGGATTATGTGGGTTTTTCTAGTAAGTTGTTTTATGGTTCTTGTTTTTTTTTAGTTTTTTTTTCTGTGGTTTTTACTTTTTGGTGAATTTTTGGTTTGCTTTCTTTTTCTGTTGCTTTTAATCGTTTTGAGTTTTTGGTTGTTAATTTTTATTTTTTTTTTGTTTATTGTTTTTTAAATTATTTTTTTCGTTATTTTTTTTTGGAGTTTAAGAATAAGTTTTTTATGGATAGTTATTCTTTTATTGTTTTTAAGATTGTTCCTAGTTTTTTTTATTTTGATAGTCTTGCTATGGGTTTTAATTATTTTTTTTTTGGTATTGCGCGTTTTATTTCTTTTTTTTTTTTTTCTTTGTTTCGTGGGTATTATCATACGGGTGTTTTGATTATTTTTTTTTTTATGTTGTTTTTTTTGTTTTTTTAGTTTTTTATGGGATTTTTTGGTGGTTTATATGTGTGTA